GGATGCCCTAATACATTACAAAATTTATCTTTAGCCAACGATCCAATAATAGAAGAAATTGGAATTTTGCTATCCAATTTGATTCTAACATTATCTATTAGAAATGAGTTTTCTAGCATTTGACTACGTACCACTAAAGGATTTAATCGCAAACTTGACATATAACCAAGAAACTCTAAATTAGCTTTATATAATTGATTTATATTGGCCTTTTGCGGTTGAAACCATATGGAAAAATAACATTGCCATAAATTAACAAAATAATATTTCCATTTATTCATCAGAAGCGGCGTATCCTTTGTTGCCAGAATGCATTTTCCGCGATATCTAACATAATGTATGAACGGATCCTTGAGCAACCCTAGGATCGCCGGAAAATTATTAACAAAGACTTTAAAAAAATGTTGTATTTTTCCATAGAAAAAAATTCGCTCAAAAAGGACTTCATAAGATGTCGAGCGTAAATGAGAAGACCGCTTGCGTAGAAAAAAAAAGATGGATTCGTATTCACATACATGAGAATTATATAAGAACAAGAAAAATCTTGGATTAAAAATTGATTTTTTTTTAATATCAAAATTCTTCCAACTGCAATACTCGTATAGACAGAACCGAAAAAAATGCAAAGAAGAGGCATCTTTTACCCGGTAACGTAGGGTTTGAACCAAGATTTCTAGATGGATGGGATAAGGTATTAGTACATCTAACACATAATTAAAATGTGATAATTTGTCTTCTAAAAAGGGAAATATTGAATGAATTGATTGTAAATTATAAGATTTTTTTAATTTTTTTCCTTCGAAAGAGGATCCTAATCTTAGGGAAAACGGAATTTCTACAATCACTGCAAATAAAACAGATATCATTTGATAATAGAAAAGGTGGGTATGCCCCAAAAAGGGATTTTGGCTAAAATCCTTAGTGGAAGTAATCAAACGATTCTGTTCAGACATCCGCAAAATTAAGCGTTTAACAATTAGTGAACTATATCTTTTGTCATAATCCGCATTTTCCAAGAAAATAGAGCGATTTCTATTTAATCTATTTAAACCATGATCATAAGCAAGTACATAAATATACTCTCGAAAAAAAAGTGGATATAGAAAACTCTGTTGCTGAGCCCCACCGAACTCTAAATATCCTTGAAATTTCTCCATTTGGATTGAATTTCGATTTGAACTGAAAGTAAAGTATTTATTTTATTAAGTTCTGAAATGACACATAGTGCGATACGGTCAAAATGAGGTATTAGACTACGAAAGCAATGGATACCTCATAAACAGGTAGACTGCTAACCGGATTCTCTATCTTTAATTCTCTATCTTTAATAGGTTTATGTTCATTATATTATAGAATAAAAAACAAAATGATTAGAAATCCTTTATTTTTTTAACCTAATCGCTCTTTTGATTTTGGAAATATATATTTTTTATCTTTTTATCAATATACTGCTTCTTTTACACATCCATCTCCAACCTAACCCAAATGGACTAGGGAAAAAATAATTAGGACTCATGAAAAATTGATAATAACACGCAAGAAAAAAATTCCTTCCCCATACCCGTATTAGGCACTAATCCATTTTTAACATTTAATTAGATCGGGTAATTTTTCAAATTACGAATGGAAGCTCGTTTCTTTTTTTTCCTGGAATCAGGAAAACAGGTTTTTATCCATCCATTTATCTTTATTAACTCGACCCAAATTGGAATTCCCCCTTTTTTGTTTGACACCGAAAAAAAGGTTGTACCGATCAGGAAAGAAAAAATTTTTATATGAATTCTCCCTTGATACGACATGCTATTTTTTCCATTCATTCCTTTCAGGATCAGTCGTGGTCTTACAAACTCTACCGTAGATCTGTACGAATCCTTTTCTTCATACAAATGTGTAAAAGATGCTAGTCGCACTTAAAAGCCGAGTACTCTACCGTTGAGTTAGCAACCCAAAAAAAAAAAAGAAAGTACTGCAAATATGTAGATACAACCAGAATAAAGAAAAAATCCAGTCATGTGTGCGTCCGGGATAAATAGATCTATTTCTCTATGAGAGAATTATATTTGGTCGATACACTGTTGTCAATATGATTGTGAATTTTTAATAGAGCGAAAAGAATAGAAAAAATAAATAAAAAGCTTAACCCCTCGGTTTGTTAGTTCATACAATGAATGAAAACTAAGCCGGTTAGGATAATCTTAAATCTTTTTATACTTTTTTAGACCCAATTTTATGACCTTTAATTTTATATGAATAATTTCTTCATTATTCATATAATAATATATTTGTATTCATATAATAATATATTTGTATTTGTTTTATTCAGACTTAATATATTATTTTATATACAGTATTATCAGTATTATTTTCATAAATTGGTTTATGATTATAAAACATAGTAGTTATTATCGGGGTATTTTTAGTATTCCTACTAAGGTACGAATACTAAAAATAAATATAAATTATAAAAAAATTTGATGGAAGCGAAAGAGGAGGAAAGAAAAGAGTAGATAAAATTTGATACCAAGTTATATATGAGTCTTTCACATCCTCTTTTTTATGTTTCATTAATTCAATTTCGTTTTATTAAGACTTAATTCCGTAAAAATCCCTGCCTTATTTGAAATATCATGAACTGTTCTTGTTGGTTGAGCGCCTTTTTTAAGGAAATCAAGAATAGCGGGAAGATTTAAAAAAGTTTGATTTGTTATCGGATCATAAAAACCCACTTTCCGAAGATCTCTTCCTTCTCTTCGGGATCGAACATCAATTGCAACGATTCGATAAACGGCTCATTGGGATAGATGTATATGAATAATACCCCCCCCCTAGAAACGTATAAGAGGCTTTAGCCTCGTACGGCTCGAGAAAAAAATTCAATGAGTAGAAGTTAACTCTCTGTATAAAATACAAATATTAAATAGATTAATAAAAACATTAAATAAATTTGCCAGTATTGAAACCTTAAATAGTTTTTACACAAAAAGCATTCGTAACATCCGTACTCTCGTAACTCAAGTTAAATAACTCTCAAATATCTCAACATAGAATTTTTATCTTTTTATTGAGTAGTCTCTAACCCTTTTTTGTTTGTCTCATTTTTTAGAATAAATTTTGATTCTTCATTTTGATATAGTTGTTCAAACAATTTAAAACTGGATTTCCTTGTTTCAGGATTCGTTATCCTTACTTTGAATCTTTGGGTTTAGACATGACTTCGGTGATCTTGAATCGTTTTATTAAAAAAGGGCAGCAACAAGCCCCTTATTTGTTTATGATTTCTTTCTATCAAAGAATCATAAAAACGCTTGATTCACGCATGATAGGCTTTTGATTCAAAGAATTTTACAATTTTAAGAAAATTTCCTTTTCCATTGTAAAATTGCTTGAAGGGCTTTTTTCAATATAAAAAGACTTACGAAGTTGTTACAACTTATTGATTCGCACTAACCCTAGATTCTTACTCCTGCGAAAGGAATAAAAACTTTATATTCTCCTCGAGCTCCACCCCGTGCTCTTTTTTACAAAAAAGTGTATCACCCTAGTAAAATAGAACACAAAATGTCGAGCCAAGAGCACCTATATTCCTATATAAAAGTGGCGGATCAAAAAATCCACAGCAGATCATGTCCTTCAATTCAAGTCGCACGTTGCTTTCTACCACATCGTTTTAAACGAAGTTTTACCATAACATTCCTCTAGTTTGTGTAATTGATTCAATTGTGGAATCATGAATAGTCATAGTTCAGTCAGTATATCGTAATCTAGACTTTTTCTTTCTCTATGAATGGAATAGTGAATTTACGCGTAAAAGGTTCAGTCAGAATTCAAATGAATCCCAGATTAGATTGTATATATGTAAAATTTAAATTTGAATAGAAATATATATTTATATATATATTTTTTTATTCGGTTGAAATGATGAAAAAGAAGTTGATTCTTCTTTTCATTTCAATATTTTATTCTTAAAATATATTGTATTTTTAAACAGAAAGAGAAAGATGGTGTACAAAGGCAGTAGAAGATTTATTCCACAATGACTGTACTCTGGGACGGAAGGATTCGAACCTCCGAATAGCGGGACCAAAACCCGTTGCCTTACCGCTTGGCTACGCCCCATTTCGATTTTTATTCAAGACTACTAAAAGAGTAATATTGCTATTGGTTGTTCGTCAATTCAATTTTAGCCCAAATTAAATATGGATTACATTGGTGCTAGAGTTTTGACACGTGTAGATAGCAAATCAAACTGACTTTATTGATCATTACATAGAATTCAATTAAGATATTGTATGAAAATATTATTTCTTTAATTCTCATAAGAGAATGAAAGGATTTTTGATTGAGTAAGTTCAACAAAGTCTTTTTAGACTTATCTTTCTTTATTTTTTCCTTATATAATAATAACTCAATCAAAATTAAATTATCCACAAGAACACCAATTTTTGTTATGCTTAATATATTTAATTTGATCTGTATTTGTTTTAATTCTGTCCTTTTTTCAAGCACTTTTTTAGTCGCCAAATTGCCGGAGGCCTACGCCTTTTTGAATCCAATCGTAGATGTTATGCCCGTAATACCTCTTTTCTTTCTTCTCTTAGCCTTTGTTTGGCAAGCAGCTGTAAGTTTTCGATGAAATTATTAATACTGTCTTAGAAAAATTCACGGTTTTTATTCTTCCAGCAATTCAAAAGATCAAAAAAATCTTGACGTATGAACGAACTCTCAATTCAAACATTGAATTTTTTTTGCTAGCCATACTAAATCTGGATCATTCTATTTCCTAAATTTTATCCTTTTTTTCCCTAAATGAAAGAACCTAATTAGATTCGAGCTCACAAAAAAAATATCTAGATATTAGTATGTAAATCTGTTTGAATATGAAAGTGAATATGAAAGACTCGACTATTATCTTATTACAAATGACTGTCTGAAACCTGAAACTTTTTTTTTTTTTGAAAAAAAAAAAATCACTTGATTTTTTGGTATCAAAATGAGATATTTGGTATAAAAATAGAGAATCTATTCTCTTTTTTTTTTGAAAAAAAAAAGTAAGATCTTGGAGATTGTGTAATGCTTACTCTCAAACTTTTTGTATACACTGTAGTTATATTCTTTGTTTCTCTCTTCATATTTGGATTCCTATCTAATGATCCAGGACGTAATCCGGGACGTGAAGAATAAAAAAGAAAGGTTTTTTATTGCTTTATTTAATTATAATTAGTGGAAATGCTCAATTTTAAATTTTATTAGTATTTTATCTATTACACATCATTAAACGGAGAAAAGGAAAGAGAGGGATTCGAACCCTCGGTACGATTAACTCGTACAATGGATTAGCAATCCAACGCTTTAGTCCACTCAGCCATCTCTCCTAATAGAAAAGGGATACTTATTAGGTTCCATTATCTTATTAGGTTCCATTATAAAAAAGACTTTAAAAAACCTTCTCCACTTTTTCTTTAAAAGCTTTATTTTTTTGTATAGATTATTCTTTATATTCTACTATATATTTTTAACTATATATTTTTATATTTTTTCATTTTCTATATTTTATTATTTCTATATTTTTATTTTATTATTTCTATATTTTATTATATATATTATATAATAATTTATTATTATTATATAAATATATTTATCATCTATTTATATATATTATATATATATTACTATATATATATATTACTATTATATAATATATATATTACTATTATATAACCTTTTTTATATTACTTTCTCGGTAATTCTATTTGCATAAAAAATTTAGATAAATATTAGATAAAGAAAAGGCTCGAACTCGAAAGATAAATAAATAAAACCACAATAATAAAAATAGAGAATCCTCTTTTTATTCTTTTTCTTTTGTCTCGTCCAAACACAAGTAAAAGATCTTTTTTATTTTAATAGCCTGGCCTGGTCAGTCCCCAGCCGGGCCTTTCTTTGTTAAAGTTAAAAGACTCATACAATGTAGTTTTAGAAAAAAAAAGATCTGAAATGGAAAAAAATGAAATCCGCTGGACTAATTTTATTAAGTCTACGCTATAATTTTATAATTTTTTTCTTTTATTACACCCCCGATTACTTTGTTCGACAAAAGGTCAATTTATATGCAATAATTGCATTGTAGCGGGTATAGTTTAGTGGTAAAAGTGTGATTCGTTTCTTTAATCCCTTTAATAGTTAAAGGGTCTCTCGGTTTGATTCATCTTCCGATCAAAAACTTTATTTCTTAAAAGGATTTAGTCCTTTACCTTTCAATAAAAAATTCAAGGAAGATTATAGATTCTCGTAATTTGTATCCAAAGACTCTAATCAATTGTAAATTTGGATTATGAAATTACGAAACATAATTTTTGAATTGGATAACTACTTACAATTCAATAAGTATAACAAGAGGATCCATGGATAAAGCTAGAAAAGTTTCTTTCTAATCGTAACTAAATCTTCAGTTCTATTCATTGTTTGGTATAGAAAAATTGAAGCAAAAAAGCTATTAAACGAGAACTTTGGTTTACTAAAGACATCGACATATTATATTGTTTTAGCTCGGTGGAAACAAAATACTTTTCCTAAGGATTCCGTTAAATAGAAATAAAGAACGAAGTAACTAGAAAGATTTTTAGAGTTCTCCTTTTCTATCTTCTAATCTTATAGAAGGATCATCTATAAAGCAATTCTGTGAAAGCACCCAGACGGAAAAAAGCTAACATAGATGTTATGGGTCGAATTTTGATTTTGATTTCGTTCCCGTCGTATTTTATTTGGTAATTTATCCATACATCATAAAGGAGCCGAATGAAACCAAAGTTTCATGTTCGGTTTTGAATTAGAGACGTTAAAAATATAAAAATGATCGATCGACGTCGACTAAAACCCTTAGCCTTCCAAGCTAACGATGCGGGTTCGATTCCCGCTACCCGCTCTAAATTCTAAATTGCCCCCTTCCCCTTTTATTAGAGATAATTTTATGTATTAGAATTGTCTAATAGCAATTGTGTATTGAAGTGAATTCAATACACAATTGCTAAAAATATTTCGCACCTTCTTTTTTTTTTTACTTTGCAGTTGTAAAAAAAGGCGAAAAGCGTCCATTGTCTAATGGATAGGACATAGGTCTTCTAAACCTTTGGTATAGGTTCAAATCCTATTGGACGCAATATCAATAATATATATTTTTTTTTTTTTTTATTTTTAGAAAAAAGATAAGAAATAATAAGAAATAAATTCTAAATGGTTTAAGATTTAATATTAAACAGATATTAATTTTATATTTCTTTCTATTATATATATACTTAACTTAGATATACTTCTATTTATATTATAGAATTTATTAAAAATTAAATTAAAGAATAAAATTGACTAAAAAAAAAAAAAGATCCATGTACTTTTTTATACTTTCTCCTGAAGTAGAAAACGTTCCAGTTGTTCTTGAATACCTTCTTTCAACAAGCTTTCTGCTTCAGCGGTTAATGTTTTGGTAGAAGATATTATTTCTTGGAG